AGACGGCGAAGATTTTTAGTTGCCGTTGGAAAAAGTAAAAGCCCTGCTCCTATTAACATAGGAACTGGAAGTGGAATGAACGGTATGATCCATGAATATTGATATGTATATTCCATATAAAAATAAATAAAAAAATTATCTTAATTAATTGTTTCTGATTCACCAGTTCTTATTTCTTTTCTTTTGAAAATGGTCGATTAATAACAAAATTAAGATATAAGATATATAAAATAAAACTTAAATAGAAGTTTACAGCCTTAATTTTTCGTAATCTTTCCAAACTACTTCAAATATTTCAAATGAAGATGAAGAATTAGGGTTAGTCAAATGATATGAAGAAGTTACGAGTGAAAAATAAATATGTACTTTAATTTATTATTAGTTTATTATTAATATTGTTAATGAAGATAAAAACGAAAAATTGCAATTTCGATTTAATTATTACGTATTACAATAATTTAGTTATACCTATAGAGCAAGGATAAATAATGACAGCAAAAAGGGAGAATCAGAGGACCCATAACTTGACTCATAAAACCTATTTTCCATAAAAAAACCTATTTATTGCAGTTTGGTTCGGTTATTCCCAATCATTAACTGGTTATTCCCAATCATTAACTAATGCTTATAGATGTCTTTCACATCCAACCGATGAACCTATTATAATTTTAAAATGGCAGTTCCAAAAAAGCGCACCTCGAGTTCAAAAAAACGTATTCGTAAAAATATTTGGAAAAGGAAAGGGTATTGGGCAGCATTGAAAGCTTTTTCGTTAGCGAAATCGCTTTCTACCGGTAACTCAAAAAGTTTTTTTTGTGTGACAAATAAATAATCAAACAAATAGACTGAATAATGTGAATTGGTCTAATTTTTGTTAGAATGTATTTCTAAGGTTTTTTTTTCTAAAATTTAAAAGTTATCAAGACTATAAATAATATTAATCTAATAATAATAGATAATAATCTAAATTACTATTTCATTTTTATTTAATTAAAAAAATAAATTATTTACATTCTCTAATGTTTTAACCTGATCAATAACAATATAATAAGGTATTCTTTTGTTTGAAAAAGGAATAAACGCAAGTACAGGGTTTCACCTTTTTTTTGGTATGTTTTATCATTTTCAAGATGGGGATTCTCACCTTCCCCATCGACTTGACCCGATAATCAATTTATTTTTTAGTTCGATCCATGGATCGAAGTCAAAATTATCTAGTTACATTACAAATGTTCCGTCTTATTTTCAGGAGACCATAAAGTAATAAACTATGAAACGAAAAACCCCGTTGTTACTTAAGTTAAAAAAAAGGAATACTCTAAAATAAATAATAAACAAAAGATAAGATTATAAGAATAATTTATTAACGAAAAGGTTTAGCTTAAATGCCCGGTTTTGAAACAAATTTTTAGTCATCAATTTTAATGTTTCCTAAAAAAATATTGAATTAATCCGCTCAATCTCGACAATTGAATAAAAATAAGTTATTATGATTTCGAATAAGCCGCTATGGTGAAATCGGTAGACACGCTGCTCTTAGGAAGCAGTGCTAGAGCATCTCGGTTCGAGTCCGAGTGGCGGCATGACTTTTTCTAAAAGAGTAAGCCCTATAATGAATTCAATTCGCTATTTCAATTCCTATCATTGAGGCCCCTTTTAATAAATTTTATGATATTTTCAACTCTAGAGCATATATTAACTCATATATCCTTTTCGATCATTTCAATTGTAATTACAATTCATTTGATAACTTTATTTGTTGATGAAATCGTAGGACTATATGATTCATCAGAAAAGGGGATGGTCGCTACTTTTTTCTGCATAACAGGATTATTAGTTACTCGTTGGATTTATTTTGGGCATTTACCATTAAGCGATTTATATGAATCATTAATTTTTCTATCATGGGGTTTTTCCATTATTCATATGATTCCGTATTTTAAAAAACAGCAAACCCATTTAAGCGCAATAACGGCGCCAAGTGTTATTTTTACCCAGGGTTTCACTACTTCAGGTCTTTTAAATGAAATGCATCAATCCGCAATATTAGTACCGGCTCTCCAATCGCATTGGTTAATGATGCACGTAAGTATGATGGTGTTGGGCTATGCAGCTCTTTTGTGTGGATCATTATTATCACTAGCTCTTCTAGTCATTACATTTCGAAAATTCATAAGGATTTTTAGTAAAAGCAATAATTTATTAACGGAGTCGTTTTCCTTTGGTGAGATTCAATACGTGAATGAAAGAACCAATGTGTTACAAAGCACTTCTTTGATTTTTTCTCAGAATTATTACAGATATCAATTAATTCAACAATTGGATCGATGGAGTTATCGTATTATTAGTTTAGGATTTATACTTTTAACCATAGGTATTCTTTCGGGAGCAGTATGGGCTAATGAAGCGTGGGGATCCTATTGGAATTGGGATCCAAAAGAGACTTGGGCATTTATTACTTGGACCGTATTTGCGATTTATTTACATATTCGAACAAATAAAAATTATGAAACTGTAAATTCTGCAATTGTGGCCTCAGTAGGCTTTCTTATAATTTGGATATGCTATTTTGGGGTTAATCTATTAGGAATAGGGTTGCATAGTTATGGTTCATTTACACTACCATCTAATTGAATAAAGTACTTAACAACCAGAAGCCTAGGGCAGCATACGTATATATATGAAACCCTTATATAAACCATCAAGAACCATTTGAATCATTCCATATTCCATTACTTGATTCAAATGGTTCTCGAAAATGTCAAAAATATCTGGTTATATGGTTATAATAGAATTCCAACTTTTTTTAACTTAAAAGCAGAAATCAGAAAAGACTTTTTTTGTACAATGAACGATTTTTAAAAGCATCGGATTTTTAGATTTTTAATTTTGATTTATTGATAAAAACTATCTATAAAAAAAAATTGATACAATAGCTTCGACCTTGTCAACTGATAATGAGAAAACGAAATCGGGATAAATACCAATACCTATTACAGGTAAAAGGATAGAAATCGAAATAAATAACTCTCGCGGTCCAGAATCAAAAAAATACGAATTTTGGGCATTAAAAAGCTTGTATCCATAGAACATCTGGCGTAACATAGATAATGAATAAATAGGAGTTAATATCATTCCAATTGCCATTACAAAAGTAATTAATATTTTTGTCATTAAAAGATATTTTTGGCTAGTAAGTATGCCAAAAAAAACTATCAATTCGGCAACAAAACCGCTCATACCCGGTAATGCAAGCGAAGCCATTGATAAGATACTGAAAGTCGTGAATATTTTTGGAATTGAGATAGCCATTCCGCCCATTTCGTCGAGATAAACAAGTCGTATTCTATCATAACTTGTTCCGGCCAAGAAAAAAAGCGCAGCGCCAATAAACCCGTGAGAAATTATTTGTAAAATGGCCCCATTGAGCCCTGTATCGCTTATAGAACCAATTCCTATAATTATGAAACCCATATGAGATACAGAAGAATAGGCTATTCTTTTTTTTAAATTACGCTGGCCAGGAGATGTTAAAGCTGCATAGATAATTTGAATTGTGCCAACTATCATCAACCAGGGAGAAAATATAGAATGGGCGTGGGGTAATAATTCCATATTGATTCGAACCAACCCATAGGCTCCCATTTTTAATAAGATTCCGGCTAAAAGCATACAAGTACTATAATGTGCCTCTCCATGGGTGTCTGGTAACCATGTGTGTAGGGGTATGATCGGTGATTTGACAGCAAAAGCAATAAGAAATCCAATATAGAATATTATTTCCAGTGCTACAGGATATGATTGATTAGCTAATGTTTCCAAATTTAATGTCGGTTCATTGGAGCCGTATAAACCAATACCCAGAACTCCTATTAATAAAAAAACAGAACCTCCGGCAGTGTACAAAATAAATTTTGTAGCTGAATACAAACGTTTCTTTCCCCCCCACATGGATAGAAGTAGATAAACGGGAATTAATTCTAACTCCCACATGATGAAAAAAAGTAAAAGGTCTTGAGAAGAAAATGGTCCTATTTGACCGCTATACATTGCTAACATTAGGAAATGGAATAGTCGAGAATCTCGAGTAACGGGCCAAGCCGCTAAAGTAGCTAAAGTTGTAATAAATCCTGTCAGTAAAATGGGTCCTATCGAAATTCCATCTATTCCCAATCTCCAGTAAAAATCAAACAAATTGATCCATTTATAATTCTCCGTTAGTTGCATTAACGGATCATCCAATTGGAAACGATAACCGAATGCATAGGTTGTTAGAAGGAGTTCCGTTATGCATATACATAAAGTATACCACCGTATTACCTTATTTCCTCTATGAGGAAGAAAGAAAATTAAGGAACCCGCGGATATTGGCAAAACTACAACTAGCGTTAACCAAGGAAAATTATTCATAGTAAAAACAAAATAAACTTGGACCATAAAAACCCGTGCTCGAAATAAATATATTTTGAGCGCGGGTTTTTGTCGGTAAAGGTAAAAAAATCAAATGTATTCGAGTAGGGTTTTCTGGAACGTATTAATAAGCTAGACCCATACTGCGAGTTGTTTCATGCCATAAATAAACGCGAACACTCAAGAAATCCGTTGGACAGGCGGATTCACATCTCTTACAACCAACACAGTCCTCTGTTCTTGGAGCAGAAGCGATTTGCTTAGCTTTACATCCGTCCCAAGGTATCATTTCTAATACATCGGTTGGGCAAGCTCGCACACATTGAGTACACCCTATACACGTATCATAAATCTTTACTGAGTGTGACATTGGATCTATAAATTTTTAAACGTCAGAAATTTTCGATCTAGTAAACTTGTAAATGAATCATATATTTAGACACCAGATGAATCAATAATTTACCAGAAATTTTGAATCAATTTACTTCTGGATCGACTCGTGCGATAGAGCCAAGATACTTTGATTTCTTCTATTTTCGAAAATATGAATTAAATTTAATGTATGATCATGTTAATTAGAATTTATAAATATTGTAATTTTTATGATTACGACTTAATTTAACAAATTCGATTGATTGATACGAGTTGATTTTCTGTTACGATAAATTGACGAAACAATAGCCAGTCCAATAGCTGCTTCAGCGGCGGCAATAGCTATAACAAAAATTGAGAAAATATTTCCTTTTAATTGCCGGCTATCAAAAAAATCAGAAAATGTTACGAAATTAATATTAACCGCATTTAGTATAAGTTCAAGACACATAAGGGCTCTAACCATATTTCGGCTAGTAATCAAACCATAGATACCGATAGAAAATAAGTAGGCACTCAAAACAAGTACATGCTCGAGCATCATTGACTAACTCCTGATCAATTTTGAGTCATTTCAATATGAACTGAACAACAATTCAACAGATTCAATTGACTAGAATATACAGTGCGGAACAAAGGAATATATTGTATTAGTAATAGATTACATAAAATAATTTTTATTTTGACTTTTAGTCATAACCAATTTTAAAATTGAAGATAAAAAAATGTAATAACACATAACAGAGTTTAATTTTGATTACTATTGCTAATTCTAGAGATTTATTACTGGCGCGCTACGGCAATTGCGCCTATTAAAGCGACTAAAAGAATTATCGAAATGAATTCAAATGGAAGAAAAAAATCTGTTGATAAATGAATTCCAATTTGTTGACTATTACTTATCAAATCTTGCTCTATAATCTGGTTTGATCTTGTAGTCCAAATAATCCCGTACCATGACGTATCCGTAATAGTAATCATTAGTAAAACAAAAATACTTGTACAAACAGGCAAAGTAATCCCAGCCCCCACAGTCCAAAGATTAAAATCTTTGTAATATTCTGAACCATTCATAAACATCACAGCAAATACAATTAAAACATTTATAGCTCCCACGTAAATAAGAAGTTGTGCAGCAGCTACAAAATAGGAATTTAAAAGAATATAGAATAAGGATATACAAACAAGAACCAGTCCCAACGAAAAAGCAGAATAAATGGGGTTGGTAAATAATACCACACCTATACCTCCCAGTATAAGACCCGATCCCAGAAAGATTAAAAGAAAGTCATGTATTGGTCCAGGCAAATCCATTATATGTAAAATAAGAGATAAATAAATCTAAATGTTTTTCATGACTTTATTGAGACCCGACCAGAGTTTTTTTTTTTTATAATTTTTGAGAAATTCCTAATTAAATCCTAAGAGATGTGACTAAATGTAGGTACAATTATTGGGCTAATTTTATTCTTTATCTGAATCTAAAGGAATAGTTCTAATCCGAAATTTTGTATTTCGAAATATATCGAAATATATACAGATATATTAATTAATTAATTTTCAATCAAAATTAAGACTCGATTCTTATCAACCAATCAATAGGTTGAATTTGTAGTTATTGACCAAACAAAATGAAAGAACCCTGAATTTCTTTAAATTAGATTTAGATCAAAACCGAACCTTAGTATTTTTAAAAGAATTGAAAATTATTCGGGAATCAAGAGGGTTACTTATTTTTTATTTGAGTCGAATTAAAAATTGTTCGAATTGTATAGTCGTCAATTACTGACATTGGTAAACGACCTAAAGCAATTTGATTATAATTTAATTCGTGACGATCATAAGTAGAAAGTTCATATTCTTCAGTCATTGATAAACAATTTGTTGGACAATACTCAACACAATTACCACAAAATATACAGATTCCGAAATCAATACTGTAATTAAGTAATCGTTTCTTTCGAATATCTGTTTCCAATTTCCAATCAACAACAGGTAGATCTATAGGACATACACGAACACATACTTCACAAGCAATACATTTATCAAATTCAAAATGAATTCGACCACGGAAGCGCTCCGCGACGATTAATTTTTCATAAGGATATTGAATAGTTATGGGTAAACGATTTGCGTGAGATAAAGTAATTATGAAACTTTGACCAATGTACCTTGCAGCCCGTACTGTTTGTTGACCATAATTCATGAGCCCAGTTACCATAGAAAACATATCGTGAATCTATATATATGAATAATTTTATGTTTGTTTATTTCTCTTGTTTGAGACAAGTTATGAATATAGAATATTCCCTTACAGCGAAAATAATTGGGAAGAAGTTGTTAATAATAGATTACCGAGAGAGATCGGTAAAAGAAATTTCCATCCAAGATTTAATAGTTGGTCCATTCTTAGCCTCGGCAAAGTCCATCGTGTTGTGATAGGAATGAATAAGAACAAATAAGTTTTAGTTAATGTAATAAAGATACCAATCGTAGCTCCAAAGACTCCACCCAGTTTATTTATTTCAAAAAACTCAGAAACATATATGTCTGGAATAAAGATATTCCAACCCCCCAAGTAAAGAACTGTTACAAATAATGAAGAAACTAATAGGTTTAGATAAGAAGCAACATAAAATAAACCAAATTTGATACCCGAGTATTCGGTTTGATAACCTGCTACTAATTCTTCTTCTGCTTCTGGTAAATCAAAAGGTAATCTCTCACATTCTGCTAGGGAAGAGATGAGAAAAATGATAAACCCTATAGGTTGACGCCACAAATTCCACCCCCCAAAACCATATTTTGATTGCGCCTCAACTATATCAATTGTACTTGAACTGTTAGATAATCATAGTCGGCGATATCATCACTGTTACCATCGCTATTACAGAACCGTACATGAGATTTTCACCGCATACGGCTCCTTGAAGGCCATAAATAAATCTAAGGACCGGGTAAGTATTATTTTATCTTGATATGTTTGTAGGGTGGATAAGGTCAAACTTTATTGGACGGTCCAAAATTAGACCCATAGAATTCTGTCTGTTATAATTATTAGTTTTATATAATTATTATTTTATTATTAAATAAATTAAAAATAAAATAAATAAATTAAAAATAAAACAAAGTACTTTTGAATTGATCTCACTCCTTCTTTAATAATTTCAATTCTTCGTTGTTGAGTAATAACTTAATTCTTCAATAAAATACTTCTTATAGAAATATAACTAACCCGTTGTTTTTACTTACGAAAAAGAGTTCCATATTATTCATGAATTATGATACATATTCTATATATATGAATATGGAAGAAGATAAAAAAGATATTTTTTTTATTGGGATTGGGTTTCTTTCTCTCTTTTTTTTTTCGTTTCTATTCTTCTTTCTATTTCTTAAAAAAAGAGGACTTACAAAATAAAGGATTTTTTCGTTCCCAATAGTTATGTATTTAATCAGTGGATAGGAGCATACTCTGGATTGGAATCGTGCCTTGGGGAGTACTGCCTAATAATTTCTACCAATTTTAAGCCCCAATTAGTATTCGTTGTTTGTATATTATGTAAAAATGTCCTTTTGGATAATTTACATAATTTCCATTTACATTACAAATCCGTTATATATCTTGGTGTTTCTAACCATCCACTCGTTTTTGTTCAACCCCCCGCTATGATAATACATGTATGTTAAGTTAATACATACAAATGATAGTGAAAACTCAATACGGTGAGTCTTTTGAGCCCGCTTCAAGTCAGGATGGACTAATCAACCAATCTTGGGGTAAACAATTTATTATGTTTATTTCCGCTTAACTCTTTAACTCTTATACATGGAAAATGAGACTCAATATTTTTACTGCGAATTTATATATTCTAAATTATATAATTATAATATATATAAGCTGTTTTCTTTCACTCATATAACTATTTGATTTAATTCTTCAATCCGAATAAGGAATAAAAAAAATGAAGATATCTAACTCTACTCAACTCATCCCACCGCTTTCCTAGAAAGGAAGAGTCCAGAAAGTTTTAGATTTATATATCAACGAATCGCACGTAGAGATATTGATAACACACATAAGGTTAATGGTATTTCATAACTAATTGATTGAGCAGCAGCTCGTAGACCACCTAAAAAGGAATATTTATTATTTGACCCGTATCCTGACATAAGAAGTCCAATGGGAGCAATACTTGAAATGGCAATCCATAGAAAAACCCCAATATTGAGATCCGCTAAAACAAGGTGATAACCAAATGGAACTACTAAAAAGCTTACTAAAATGGATATAACTGCTATGGATGGACCGATACTGAATAAACGAGTATCCCCTCTAGATGGAAAAAGATTCTCTTTGAAAAGAAGTTTTGTCCCATCTGCTAGAGCTTGAAGAACTCCCAAAGGGCCGGCGTATTCAGGTCCAATACGTTGTTGTATTCCCGCGGATATTTCTCTTTCTAACCATACAATTACCAGTACGCCTAGTGTAATTCCCAATACAAGAGTCAAAATAGGAATAAGTAACCATATAATTCCATAGACCCCCTTTAAAAATTCCAGTCTAGAAAAAGAATCGATATCTTGTACTTCTAGTGTATCAATTATCATTTCAACGATCAACTTCTCCCATAATGATATCTATACTACCTAGTATTGTCATAATATCAGCCAATTTCATTCTTTTAACTAACTGAGGAAGAATTTGCAAATTAATAAAACCCGGCGGTCGAATTTTCCATCTCCAAGGAAAACCACTCCGATCCCCTATCAGAAAAATCCCTAATTCTCCTTTTGGAGCTTCGACTCGTACATAAAGTTCTTGTTTCGGCAATTCAAATGTAGGAGAAGGTTTTTTACTAATAAAGCGATATTCAAAATCATTCCATTCTGGATTCCTTTCTCTATCAAAGTATCGGATTTCTAAATTCTCATATGGTCCCCCCGGAATTCCTTCAAGAGCCTGTTGAATTATTTTTATGGATTCCATCATTTCGCCAATTCGTACTAGATAACGAGCCAATGAATCCCCTTCTTTTTGCCACTGTACTTCCCAATCAAATTCGTCATAACACTCATACTGATCAACTTTACGAAGATCCCATTGTATTCCGGACGCTCGCAGCATTGGTCCTGATAAACCCCAATTTATTACTTCCTCTCGACCAATAATGCCTACCCCCTCGACTCGTTCTAAAAAAATAGGATTGCGTGTAATAAGCTGTTGATATTCAGCAACCCTTATTAAAAAATAATCGCAGAAATCCAAACATTTATCTATCCAGCCATGAGGAAGATCAGCCGCTACCCCTCCGATCCTAAAATAATTATGCATCATTCTCATACCGGTGGCAGCTTCGAATAGATCATATACTAATTCTCTTTCTCTGAAAATATAGAAAAAGGGAGTCTGTGCACCAATATCTGCCATAAAAGGGCCAAGCCATAACAGATGAGAAGCTATACGACTCAACTCCAACATAATAATTCTGATATAACTGGCTCTTTTAGGTACTTGAATATTTCCCAGCTGTTCCGGTCCATTTACCGTTATTGCTTCTGTGAACATAGTAGCTAAATAATCCCAACGTGTTACATAAGGCAAATATTGTATAATTGTTCGGTTTTCCGCAATTTTTTCCATCCCTCGGTGTAAATAACCCAATATTGGTTCACAGTCAATAACATCTTCACCATCTAGAGTAATGATAAGTCGAAGAACACCATGCATTGATGGGTGGTGGGGACCCATGTTGACTACCATGAGATCTTTTCTTGTAGCTGGTATATTCATAGGTTTTTCCTTAATTCATTCTTTCATGAATTGCTGAAAACTAAAAAAAAGTTCATTCAAATTCAAGATCTAATAAATCAAATAATTCAAAATGCTTCTTCAAATTAACGAGTTTTTAATTCCCGAATATCCAACCGATTAATTAATTCTTTATAACCTATTCTATTTTTCTTTGACAAATAAGATAGCAGTCGTTGGCGTTTTCCCAAAATTTTACGCAGACCCCTCTGAGATAAATAGTCTTTTTTGTGTAATTGTAAATGCGAAGTAAGTCTTCGTATCCTATTGGTGAAACTAAATATTTGAAATTCAACAGAACCCCTGTTTTCTTTTTTTTCTTCTTGTGAAATAACTGAGATGAATGAATTTTTTACCATAAAATGAAACCCCGTCTTTTTTTAATTTAAGATATTTTGATTGATAGATATCTTTATTGATCAGTAATAATAATGTCACTTGTTTTAGTTTGGTATAAACAATAATCTTAATTTAGCTTTAATTTCGAATTTGATTAAATCAATCCGATTTTAATTTCAAAATTCGATTTGAAAAGGTATACAAAAGGCTTATTGGTTTCGGTACTCCAAAAAAATAAAAATGTAGTTCTAAAATCAGAAGATTTTATTGATTCAGTTCTTTTCTAGATCGAATTGATATGTCATTGAATTAGTATCATGTATCAGAATGGAATGTAAGACAATGAATGTGTGTACCTTTTTGTCGTCATAGACTCGCTGCGATATGTAAAAGATAGCAAAAATTTACTATAAATGAATTTTCAATCGCGGATACATATGTATCCTTACTATACCGAAACGACTGCCGTTATTGCTATCAAACCAATACCGATTCATACAAGCTAAATCTTCTAATCGATAATTGGGCCACAGAAATAACTTTAATTTAATAAGTTTTTTTTTATATCCTTTGCTTTTATCCAAAACCTGATGGTTTACCTTATTCCCATTCTCCAATGCTGAATTTTTATGCATATCATTTCTATTCCTAGAATTGAAACAAATTAGAATTCTAAATTCTCTCCGAAGTCTCGGTGATAAAATATTTTCAGGAACAAACAAATCATAATGGTTTTTATCTATATTTCCAGTCATCTTTTTATATTTGGTAATGATTTCATCAGAATTCTTATCAACATCGGTTTTTTCTCGGTATTTTTGATTAATTTTGTGTTTACTTTGATGAACCAATGAAATACCAATGGTTTGATACATAATAAATTGCCCATCATTTTTTATAGATATACGAATTGGTTCAATAATCAAAATTCCTCTTTTGATGAATTCCGTAAGAATTAAATTTTTCTGAATCATCAGAATATCAAGACTCATTTCTCCCCTTTGAATAGAGGATATAGTTATTTCTCGTGGATTTATCAGTCTAAGCAGGAGACAATATACTTTGATGTTATTTATTATTTTTTTATTTAAAATATCATCCCATCGCAATTGAAAATGAAAATACCTTTTTAGTAAAAAATCAAACTCCGCTTTTGTTTTTGTATTGTTCTTGTATTGCTTTTTATTATTATGTTTTTTCATGTCCGAATTCGTATAATCTTCTTCAACATTTTTTTCTTGGTTTGAAAGAGTAGATTCAAGGTTTGCTTGGTCCACGGATTCTTTTTGCTCTTTATTTCGTTTTTTTAATTCAAGAGATTTTTTTTCATTGGAGGGTATTGATATAAAAGTATCTTTTTTTTTATTTCCAGCAATGCTTTTGTTTTCAATATCAGTAGCGTTTTCATTTATATTAGAATCTAAAAGAAGTGGTTTTTTTGGTATAATCCACGGTTTAGTTTTATACAAATTATAAAATATCAAAAATTCTGGGAAGAACCAACGTTCAAGATTTGATATGGAGCGATTTAATATTTCTTCATTCATTCCCATCCAATCCAAAAAACTTTTTTGATTGGATAAATTTATTTCTTGATCTTGATGAATCGTGAGATAAAAAAAATTTTGCTTTTTTATTTTATCAATTGTTTGATAATTATTAAATTTAGCCTTAATAGATTTTTTATTACTGCTTGGGTCAGTATCAATATTGATCCAAGCTTCGATATCTATTTTGTTTCTAAGACAAAAATGGATAATTCTCCAATCAAAATATTTTCTATCCATATTTTTCTCCATATCTCTAATATCATCTTGTACTCGATCATTATTGATAAGAATAATAGGAATACCTTCCATCATATAAAAAGATTTTCGTTTATTTGTGTTGGAATTCGAAAAAACTTCTTGGTTATTTTTTACGTGTAATGGGAATTCATAAATTGAAGAGTACTTCGTATCGTCAGAATTAATAGATTTATATGCTAACCGATCATATCTATATTGTTTTTTAAAATTCTCTTTTTCATTCAGTAATGAAGCCATTTCAAAAAATTTTCGTTTTTCGTAGTGATTAAATTTCATTTTTTTAGATGAGTTGCCTAAATCCTTATTTTGATTCATCCAGTGGTGATTGAATCTATTTCGCCATTTTTGTGGTACTAGTCTAGACCACCTAATGTGAGATATATCATATTGATAATGATTCCTTAACCAATTTGTCCATTGATTTATTCCAGAATTCTGACCATTGTTATGTCTTAATTGAGAAAGAAAAAGTTCTTGTGTTTCAACAAAATAACCCTTTATTTCATTCTTAATAAATGGAGCTGCTCCATTATATTGAAAGACAGATTTTAACTTAGAAAAATCGAAATTAATAAATTGGGTTTGTGAAAGTTTGTAAAATACATAGGCTTGTGAAAAGTAGGATAAATCACAAAAAGTATTTGAATTCTTATTACTAATATTCGTAGTATATATTGCCTTTTTTATAGTCGAAATAAAGTGAATTAAACTTTGATTTGTTTTATCCATTTTTTCTTGATTTGTTTCATTATTGGTAATGTATTTATTAATAATTTTTTTTATTGATTCAAGAAATGATTGTGTATTGATCCTAGGACTATGAATGATCCACAGAAAGATATTTGTGTATATCCTTTCACTGAAAATTTTTATAAAAAAATGTGATTTGCGTATTAGTCGAGCATTTTTTCTTTTTACTATCTGCCAAATATTTTTTTGTGATTCCAACCTTTTATCATCATCACTTATTTTGTTTTTGTTAAAATGAATATTTCGATCCGGAATTAGAAATCCTCGCTTTTTTTCGTTTGTAATTTTTTCTATTTGATTTATGATCGTGTTTGTTCTATCCGTTAGATCTTGCATTTTTTTTTCTGTCAACGAAAAATTTGTCCAATTCTGAGGTATAGTTTCAAAGGACGGTGGTATAGTTTCAACGGACGATTCATGAATCATCAGATTACTTATTATCAAATCTTTTTTAGTTTTACTCAATTCATATACTTTTCTTTTTCTCAATCCAAATAATAATAATAGAATTGGATTTATTTTTGAAAGTTCTTTTTTTATTTCTTTTAAAACCAGAATCCTTTTAATGACCCATTTTTTTATTTCTTTTGAAACATTTAGAAAAAATTTTGTTTTTTCTTTAAAAATTCTTAGAATTAGAAAGCATTTTTTTTTCAATTTTCTAATTTTTCTTTTGAGTTCTTTAAAAATGGGTTCAAAAAATGAACGTTGTTTTCTGGGAGAATCAAAAGGGAATTCCGCTTCCATTCCAAAAATTGTTAAAAAACAAGAATCATTTTTTGAATCTTTATTTTGCATTGGATCGTTATAAGGGGCTCGTGGGTTAGATCTATGCCAAGGTTTGAGACGAAAAGGAAATAGGATCTTAATCTGAATACCGTCTGTTAACCAGTTTTTTGGAAATTCTTTTTCTGATAATTGAACGCCATTATAGGTGCATTTAACATACATTTCTCGATTCCAATCTTTAAAATCCTCGGACCACTCGGGAAATTGAAACAATAGCATACGAGTAGTGTTTTTAATTATTATCAATGAAGGCAATATAATATATTTTCTAAGAATCGATTGGGTTACTAACAAAAAACCTCTTATTACTTGAGCAAGTAAAATACTATCCCAGGCTTCCGCTATTTCTATACGTACTTTCTCCTTTCTTTTGGCTTCCTCTTTTTTATATTCTTTTCTTTTTTTTTGACTTTCTTCTGTAGTTTTCTCTTTAGAATCCGAAATTTTGAGTTCTGTGTTTGTCCACATACCATTTCTCAAAATTAGGTTTATACGTTCGGAAATATCAAAAGAAAAAATGCGGAATTTATCTATTCGGTCCAAAAAGAGGGGGGAATGCACATCTGCCTCAAAGAATTTCCAAATAACTATTTTACGTCTTTGAGTACGCACAGAGCCTTTGATTAGATCTCGACGAAAATCCGATTGTTGTGAATAACGTATCAAAGCTACTTCGTCTGGTTCATCAGTATTATTAGTTTCTTGGGTATTACTATAAGT